ATCTATCAGACTTTGGAATGAATGATTTGATCACTGAATATTTGATTCTTCCTTTAACTTCGATTGGAATGGATTCACAATAACTCTTCCTTTTTCATATATATTTTATATAATATATAATATGGATTCGGGTCATGATTAATCGATCGATATGTCAGTATATATATAAAGTATATGTATAAAATATCTGTATAAAGGGCCATCCTTTCTTTAATTTCCATAAAGGAATTCCAACGATCAACGCAACGTAGTCAACTCCATTCGTTAGAACAGCTTCCATTGAGTCTCTGCACCTATCTTTTTTTATTCTAGTTTTATTTTAGAAACTAAACCTAAACCCTTGATTTCTCAAAATAAAGATTTGGCTCAGGATTGCCCCCCTTTTTTTCCAGGGTTTCTCTGAATTTGGAAGTTACCACTTAGCAGGTTTCCATGCCAAGGCTCAATCCAATCAAGTCCGTAGCGTCTACCAATTTCGCCATATCCCCTTTTGTTTTGAGACTAGGATCTAGTTGTAATTCCATTCACCTATTTTATTTATCTTGGAACCGTCGAATTCATTAGATAATGATTCCTATATCGAAAAGTGTATGCCGCTTTTTTCACCATTTTCCGCCATTTCATCTCTATGGTATTTGATGAACCATATTTAAATCAGAAATGATTCTATCATTTCTATACCTGCAATTCAATATGATAGGTAGATCCCACATATATATGAATGTATCTCCCCCCCTTTATTTTTACAGCAAGATTTAGAATACTAGAACGGTCGATATTCACTCTTATTTTTTTTTTCGTCTTATCTACTCCTTTTACGAATGAAACTTGAGGAATGTCTCAGTATAATTTGGATTGTATCTTTATATTTATACTTATCGTTTTCTTAGGATCGATCAGCTAGAATTTAGAATTATGTAATTATATAAATCCTATAATTAGTAATTAGCATAATTTGTTAGAACTGCTCTAAAAAGAATTATTTTTTTTTTAACGAGAATAAAAAATTTTAAATTATCATTAAAAATATGGGAAATCTTACGTATTAGCTTACTTCCTTATTATTCATTTTATTTCGATTATTTATATTAATGAATTTCGATTATTATAAATAATCGAAATAAAATACAAAAGCTAAAAAAAAATATATAGAAATAATAATAAGTAATAAATTTAAAATTCTAATTAGTAATTTTATTACTAGAATAGAATTTTATTTATTATTTCTATTAGGTGAGCCCGCTTAGCTCAGAGGTTAGAGCATCGCATTTGTAATGCGATGGTCATCGGTTCGATTCCGATAGCCGGCTTTTTCTCTATCGATTTTTTCCATGATTGAGAATCTCCCGCCCCCTTTTCTCTAAATGTCCGGTCACCGATCTATTATGTCGTGTTAACTTGCAACTAGGAATAAAAAATGGATAGGAGAAATTAGATCTCTACAAAACAAATCGTAAAACGGAGTTTTCACTTCCTATAAATATTATTATAAATAATATATATATACAAAAATATATAAAAAAAGCCGGATATTGAGACAATTCATCATTGTACTTTGTAGTACTTTAGTAGACTTAGCTTTGCTTTGTTTATCCTTTAGTTCAGTCTTAATTTAGATTTATTCTGTAAAAAATAAAATTTCAATAAAATAAAAAAGGAGTTTTATTTTATGTCTCGTTACCGAGGGCCTCGTTTCAAAAAAATACGCCGTCTGGGAGCTTTACCAGGACTAACTAGTAAAAGGCCTAGATCCGGAAGTGATCAATTACGTTCTGGTAAAAGATCGCAATATCGTATTCGTCTAGAAGAAAAACAAAAATTGCGTTTTCATTATGGTCTGACAGAGCGACAATTGCTTAGATATGTGCATATCGCTAGAAAAGCCAAAGGGTCAACAGGTCAGGTTTTACTACAACTACTCGAGATGCGTTTGGATAACATACTTTTTCGGTTGGGTATGGCTTCGACCATTCCCGGGGCCAGGCAATTAGTTAACCATAGACATATTTTAGTTAATGGTCGTGTAGTGGATATACCAAGTTATCGTTGCAAACCCCGAGATATTATTACTACGAAGGATAAAGAAAAATCGAAAGCTCTGATTCAAAATTCTATTGCTTCATCTTCCCACGAGGAATTGCCAAAACATTTGACTATTGACTCATCCCAATATAAAGGATTAGTAAATCAAATAATAGATAGTAAATCGATCGGGTTGAAAATAAATGAATTGTTAGTCGTGGAATATTATTCTCGTCAAACTTGAACCTAACCAAAATAAAAAAGAAAGGTTCAGACAATTTTTCCCTTTTTTGAAGGAAATATATTTAAGGGCCTTGCCGATATTTATATTTTACGCACCGCATTAATTAGGAATAGAGAATCTCTATCAAATAAAGATCCTACTCTTGGACTTGGACTAATGGTATCAATTGTTATTTGATTTGCTACATTGTGGTCGGTAACATTGGTGAATCAACAGAAAGGGAGAGAGAGGGAT